TTTATTATATATATAATATATACACCTGAATCTTTATTCTCAAGTCTTATAAAAAGTTTCTTCTAAGTGAAACTTTATAGACTTTTAAAATATATAAAGATTCAAGTGATATATTGAACTTTTGTTCATTTTTTTATAAAATATTATATAAAATTTATATAAATTTTATATAATATCATATATATATAATATAATATACTATAATTCTACAAAATCCCAAATTCCCTCATTTAGAATCTAAATCTTACAAATGCAAATCATATATTTATACTTAAACTAAGACCCCACAAAACTAAAAAAACAAAAAAAACTACAATCACCATACTATTATACCCTATTCTTCCTATTATTTCAACAAACAATTTTCTAAAAATTCTAAAAATATAAAAAACATTAACACCCAATCTTGTCAAACCACAATCAACAAACTTAAAATTTAATCCTATAAAAGAAAAAATCTTAGCATAATAATCAACAAAAAACTTATAAATTAATTCTTTTAACAAAAATTTAACAACTAAATAACAAAATATCAGAATTAAAAAAATATAAAACAATGGTATATACATATCCATATATAAAAAAAACCTAGGCAAACACAACAAATTCACACCCATCCAATATATAAAAATTACAGAAAATACAATCAAACACAAACTCAAATAATTCATTAACAAACTTCTACCAACTTCTATCAATACTTTAGAAAATCTAAGAAACAAACTTTTCCACAAACGATAACTATAACCAAAAGTCAAAAAAACAGAAATTAAAAAAAACAAACCCAACATCATATAATAACTATTAAAAAAAAATAATTCTAAAATCAAATCCTTACTTACTATACCCCTAGTAAAAAATAAACCACACAAACAAAATAACGTAATCATCATTTGCAACTGAACAAACATAATCAATTCCCCATTATTACCATAAAAACGACTATCCTGTTGTCCAAAATTTCTATGAATCAAATAACCTACCTGCATAAACAAACAACTTTTAAACAAAGCATGCCTCAATAAATGTAACAAAGAAATAAAATGCAACCCCATTCCCAAAGTAAACATCATAAAACCCATTTGCGATAAAGTTCTCAAAGCCACTACCTTTTTCATATCTTCCTCAAACAAAGCTATAATACTCGAAAAAAACATCGTAAATAAACCAATCAATAACAAAAACAACATAACAAAAAAATTATTAATTATTAAATCAAAATTTATCAATAAAATCAAACCAGCAGTCACCAATGTCCTACTGTGAACCAAAGAGCTCACAGGAGTAGGGGCACTCATCGCCTTTGGTAACCAACTACTAAAAGGATATTGAGCCCTTTTAGTAAAAGAAGCAAAAACCAACAACAATAAACCACTACCTACAAAAAATCTAAAAGAAAAAAAATAATATCTCCTAAACAATGAAGAACTAAAAAAACAAAAAATAAAATAATCACCCACACGATTTGTTAAAGCCGTATTCATAGCACCAGAATTTCTATCCCAATTTCTATAAAATAAAACTAAAAAAAAACTAGAAATACCTAATAAATCCCAACTTACTATTATAGTAAAAACCCTATTCCTAAAATTTAATATAAACATAGAACCAACAAACAACATCAACATCAACATATAATAAACAAAATTCAATTCACCATTTAAATAATAACTACTAAACAAAACCACTCTCAAAGTAATCACCAACAAAATAACAGAAAAAATCAATCTATTAAAAAAAAAACTAAACTTCAACCCAACAAAATCCCACTCCAACAAATTTAATAACAACATAAAATTAGGCATAAAAATCAAAATCAACAACAATATCAATAAAAAAAAAACCATCAAAAAAACCAAAAAATCTATCTCTACACAACCCAAATCAACTTACCAAAAAATCATTCCATATAAAAACCCCCCAAAACAAACAAAAATAACATAAAAAAACTAACCACCGAAGAAACATCAACCACCAACAACCCCAAAAATATCACAATCTCTAAATCAAAAATAACAAACATCAATATTAAAACAAAAAAATGAATCCTAAAAGAATTCTGAACTTTTACCAGTCTCAAAAAACCACTTTCAAAGGAATTAACTTTATTTAAACTATTCTCCTTCAATCTCATCAAAAAACATACCATATACAACAACAAAATTAACAAAAAAGTAATTAATACAACCATAAAAAAAGAAAACAATGAACAACCGATCAAAAAAGTTTCAAACTTTTCACAACATTCCTTTCGTACTAATAAGACTAATTAAAAACAATTATCAAGATAAACAATTCTATCTCACGATGAATTAAACTAATATCACGTTAAATTAATTAAAAGAAGAACAGTCTTAAAAATTAAATCTTCTCCTCCTTAATATACTTAAATACAACATCGATGTAAAACTTACTCTACTATAAGAACTAGATTAAGTATGATTTTCTGTTAACTCTGGAGTAATTCCTAAACTTACCTTTAGTTCTTCAAAATATATAATATTCTACCCTAGAAAATTTTTTAATAATATAACAAAAACACTATAAATATCAAAAAAGAATTTCCAAAGACTTATCTTTGTAAAACTGTACAAGTACATTCTTATACCTACCTAAATTCATAAAAAAAAAAAATAAAAAATCAACCAATAACTTCATTCATACTAGAACCCAATAAAAGCACAAATTATTTTGCTACCTTAATGTCCTCACGCTAAGACTGCCGTTAAAAAACTCACCGGGCAGAAGCCAACTTTATTAAAAAGTCTAAGTCTTTAAAAAACATTTGATTGAATTTCAATTTCAAAACTTATATTTAAACAAACAACTACTTACCAAAAATTACTAATTTCAAAATTATAAATTTAATAAAAATCTATTAAACAAAAAAAAAAACACTTAATAAAAAAAAACAACAGTTATAAAACTAATAATAAAAAAACTTCAAATTCTATTTAATCCAAAAATTTTTCCATATAATATAAATTTCTAATATTAAACAACAAAACAGATATCAAAAAAAGCGACTTTTCAACACTAAAATTAATAATTCTTATTTTGAAACAATAAAATAAATTAATCTTCTACTTTCTTTTTCTATTTTTTATTCCTATAAAATTTTCTTTAAACGATATGCAATATCAAAATTTAAAAAATATTAAAATAAAGCCTAAAAATCTCTTACACCACAAATAAAAATTTTAAATTAAACTATTAAGCTAATCTAAATTAATATTACATCAATCCTTAAAATTTTCTAACAAAGTCACTTCAATAGCAATAGGTATAAACCTATGATTAGCACCACAAATCTCAGAACATTGCCCATAAAAAATTCCCAAATTCGGAAATCTATATCTTAAAATTCTTAAAATCCCTCTCATAGCATCCAACTTTAAAGACATTCTCGGCAAAGCCCAAGAATGAATTACATCAGCAGATGTAATACAAAAACGAAGATTAATACCCTCAGGTAAAACACAACGATTATCCACCTCCAATAAACGAGGTTCTCCCAAATCCAACTGATCTAAAGACTTTATATAAGAATCAAACTCCAAACCAGGAATATCTCCAAATTCATAACTTCAATATCATTGATGACCAACAACCTTAACTGTCAAATTCCTATCAAGATTTATCAAACCATAATAATACAAAATCCTCAAAGAAGGAACCATCTGCATCAACAAAACCAACGTTGGAAAAATACTACACAACAACTCCCCAAATTGATATTCCATCTCCTTATACTTAAAAAAAAATCCACCAAAAATCAACAAACAAAAAAGTAAAGTTACAAAAACTAAAATTCCTAGCAACAAACTACAATTAAATCCATGAAACCAATCTATATAAATACTAAAAACACTACCTGAAAAACCCAAATTATAACCTTGAAAATAATTCAATAACTCTTAAAACCAACTGATTGGAAATCAATTATACTATTTTTATACTAAAGAATCCAAAGATTTACCCTAATTATTGACAATAATTTATACTCCTATACTAAATCTTTCCTGAACAACAAGAGAAAACACCTAAAGGATATGAACCTCTCAGACTATCTTATCCTATCTTATCACAAAACCCTTTACCTTTTAATTTGCAATTAAAAATACATAACATTATACTAAAAGTTCTAACGCTTTAAACTCCTCCTTCTAAAATAAACTTCTGACTGATAACTATGACCAAAAACATAACTTCTATATCTATACTCAGGACTTCTATTATAATAATTATCCTGTAACAACAAACGATATCTAAAAAAAGACTCCAACAACAAAAAAATAAATATAAATAAAGCAAAAACACTAATTAAAGACCCAAAAGAAGAAATAACATTTCAAACTGAATAAACATCAGGATAATCTAAATACTTACGAGGATAACCATGTAAACCAGCAAAATGCAAAGGAAAAAAAGTCAAATTCACACCCAAAAACATCAAAAAAAACATCACCACTATATACAACTTATTATAAACACAACCAGTCATAAACCCTCATCAAAGACTAATACCAGTAAAAATACCAAAAACAGCCCCCAACCTTAAAACATAATGAAAATGCCTAACTACATAATAAGTATCATGTAAAATAATATCCAAACTAGAATTAGACAATATAACCCCCGTTAACCCACCGATAGTAAATAAAAAAATAAAACCCAAAACCCACAATAAAATAGGTTGAAACAATATCTTTATACCAAATAAAGTTGCCAACCACCTAAAAACCTTCACTCCCGTAGGAACCGCAATAACTATAGTAGCCGCAGTAAAATAAGCACGAGAATCTAAATCCATACCAACCGTATATATATGATGAGCCCAAACCACACAACCAATCAAACCAATTCTTAAAATAGCATAAACCATACCCAAATAACCAAAAACCTCTTTTTTACCCGTTAAATATAAAGTAGACTGTCTAACAATCCCAAAAGCAGGCAAAATCAAAACATAAACCTCAGGATGACCAAAAAATCAAAACAAATGCCGATAAATCAAAGGATTACCACCAGAACTAGGATCAAAAAAAGAAGTATTTAAATTACGATCAGTTAATAATATAGTGATAGCCCCGGCCAACACAGGTAAAGACAACACCAACAAAAAAACAGTCACAAAAACAGATCAAACAAACAAACTCATATGTTCCAAAGAAATTGAACTTCTTCGCATATTCTTCGTTGTACACATAAAATTAATACCCCCCAAAATAGAACTCAGTCCAGCACAATGCAAACTAAAAATCGCCAAATCCACCCTTCTACCAGGATGACCTAAACTTCTCAAAGGCGGATAAACAGTCCAACTAGTCCCACATCCTATATCCACAAAACAAGAATCTAAAATCAAAAACATCGAAGTTGGTAATAATCAAAAACTCAAATTATTCAAACGAGGAAAACTCATATCCGGAGCCCCCAACATCAAAGGCAATATTCAATTACCAAAACCACCAATCATACTAGGCATCACCATAAAAAAAATCATCAAAAAAGCATGAGCCGTAATAATTGAATTATACAATTGCCCATTAGACAACAACATTCCAGGCTTAGACAATTCCAAACGAACAATCAAAGATAAAGCAGTACCTAACATACCCGACCATAAACCAAACAAAAAATAAAGAGTACCAATATCCTTATGATTAGAACTTTCTAATCAAACCGACAAACCACCTTGATATTTCTTATATATATAAATGTAAGAGAATTTTTCTTCCAATCAAAATTTCACTCTTATAAAAACAAAAACTCTAAATTTAGAGGCTAATATATCAAAGACAACCAAAAAACATTAAACATTATAATCACCATAGGAACACTATAACCCACTTTAAAATTTAACAAACCCAAAAATTTCTCACCCATACTACAACAAACAATTAAATAAACACTATAATAAAATGATACTATAAAATAAACTAAAACCAATAAAAAAAAAATCTTACTCAACAAAATAGCATTAACAATAATTATAAATTCCGAAAAAAAGGATAAAGAAGGTGGGACCCCCCTATTAGACAAAAATACTAAAAAAAAAACCAACCCATAAATTATACTAGATCCCAACAACCCATTCAAAAAATACATTATTCGTCTTGATCTAACATGAAAAAACTCCCCAATCAAATAAAACATTAAAGTTGATGTGTAACCATGTGCCAATATCATCAAAATTCTTGCCACTTTACCCCTAATAAACAAAACCCTCATTGCCAACAATAAAAATCTTATATGGGTAACAGAAGAATAAGCAGCTAAAGATTTAGAATCCCTTTGAAACAAACATCTAAAAGCAGACAAAACCATCCCCAACAATGATAAAAATAACCAAAAATTATTATACGAAAAATTTATAGAACCTAAAATCCGTAAAAACCCCACTGTACCCAACTTTAATAACAATCCAGCTAACAATATTCTAGCCGTAGTCGGAGCTTCAACATGAGCTTTAGGCAATCATAAGTGCAAAAAATAAACAGGAAACTTAACCATAAAACTTAAAGATAAAATAAACATTATCTCTCAAGATAAAAAAAAATCAAAATAATTATAACTAAAATAAAAAACCCTTTTAAAATAAACATATAAAAAAGGTAAAGAACAAAAAGTAGTATAAAACAACAAATAATACCTAGACCCAATTTTCTCAATTTGCGAGCCAAAACCTAAAATCATCACCAAAATAGGGAATATCGACAATTCAAAAAACATATATAACATCATTATATTTCTAGAAACAAAAAATAAATAACAAAATATAATTAATATCATACTCAAATACTTAAGACTCCTACTAAACTCCCTAATTACTACCACCCCATAAATAAAAACCATCATTAAAACTAACAAAACAAACACATTAGAATCCACATAAATAAATAAACCCATTCATGAAATTCTATTTATTATTAATAAACTAACAAAGATAAAAACAAAGAAAAATAAATAAGGATAAAAAAGTATAACAAAACCAAATAATAAAACTCTTATCAAAACTAGCCAAAACCTTTTAATTACAAATTAAAAATTCTTAAACTTAAACTATTCTAGCAATAAGATCACCAATAAACAAACACAAACAAAAATAATCACACTACATCTACAAAATGCCAATACAAAATTCCGAACTCCAAACCCAAATGATGATTATAATTAAAATGACACTTCACTAAACGCAATAAATTAAAAAATAAAAACAACCCACCACACAAAACATGCAAACCATGAAAGCCAGTAGACAAATAAAAAATTCTACCATAAATACCATCAGAAATAGAAAATCTAGCTTCTCTATACTCCATTAACTGGACTAAAGTAAAATAAAAAGCCAACAAACAAGTTAATACTATTCTACTTAAACATCTCTTATTACTCAACAAACTATAATGAGCTCAAGTAACTCTAACCCCCCTACTCAACAAAATAATAGTATTCAATAATGGCACCCCAAAAGGATTAACCATTAATAATCCATATGATGATCAATCACCTCCTAACTCATGAACAGGTACTAAAGCAGAATCAAAAAACACCCAAAAAATTCCAAAAAAAAATATAACCTCACTAAAAATAAACAACATTACACCAAACTTAAACCCCCCAATAACAAAAAAATTATGATACCCCCTTAAACCTTCTAGAGAAACATCTTTACCCCATAAAAAAGAAACAAATAACAATACCAACAATCTAAGTAAAAAAGGCAAATACACCCCAAACTTAAAAAACAAAACCAAAGAACTAGTAACACCTAAAGCTCTAAAAAATAAATAAAAAGCATAACTAGATAATCTTAAAATATGAAAATTATGATACAAAACACAAATTATTCCTTTAAAACCTAAATTCAATATACATACTATACTATTTGTGTTAAAAAAACAAATTCTTTCTAAACCAATAAACAAATAATATTAAAAAAACCAAAAAAAAATATATTAAAGAAAAAACCAAACTCAAAACGTAATAAGGGTACTCTACCAAACACTGACCCAATCAACTTAACATTACAGAAACCACAATAAATATAAAAACTAAAAACTTATTCAAATTTACCAAACAAGACGTATAATTACTAACCAGTAAAAAAAAATAAAATAACAAAATTCTTATCAACGAAGCTACAACACCCATAACCTTATTAGGAATAGCCCGCAAAATAGCATAAGCAAACAAAAAATACCATTCTGGGACAATATGCACTGGACTCATCATGGGGTCAGCCTCAACAAACATTTCAGGATCTCCTAAATAAAAAGGTTTCAATAGAACTAACAAAAAAAAAACAAAAAAAACTAACAAATTATAAAAGTCCTTATTCCAATAATAAGGACCAAAACTAATTTTATCATAATCACCATGACAATACAAACTAGAAGTTCTACCGGTACTATGCAAAAAAATCATATGCACTATAACCAAAACTAATAATAATCAAGGTAACAAAAAATGCAAAACAAAAAAAAACTTTAAAGTTGACCTTGTTACTCCAAAACCTCTTCAAATTCACATCACAATCAGTTGGCCTCAAACAGGAACAACACTCAACAACCTAGTAATTACAACCGCAGCTCAAAATCTTATTTGAGCCCAAACTAAAACATAACCCATAAAAGCCTCTATCATAATCAACAAAAAAATCAATAAACCCGTACCTCAAACTTTTTTTAACCGATAACTAACTATAAACAAACCCTTAAAAATATGCAAATACAAAAAAATAAAAAACAAACTCGCCCCATTAAAATGAAAAATTCGAAATAACCAACCCAAATTAACATCAGATATAATATACTGAACCGAACTAAAAGCCACTAAACCATCCGCAACATAATAAAAAGATAAAAATAGTCCAGTTAACAACTGAAAAACTAAAATTATTCCCAACATTCTACCATAATTTCAACCCAAAGTTAACCTCTTTCTCCTGGGCAAAGTAACCACTAAAGAACTAAAAAAACTCTTAAAATTCTGTCTATTCAACATTCTCTTCATCTTAACCTCTTCAAAGTCACATTTTATAATTAAACTAAAAGAATCTGTAACTAACCCCCCTTTACACCAAAAATAAAAATTCTTACTAAACTAAATTACAAAAATGTTCACCTTTCTGAACCGTAATCAAACATAGACTATCTATTTAACATTCTTCACCTAAAAAACTCTACCTTATCAAGATAACATAATAAATATTTACTAAAGATGAAAACAACTTTTCTATAATAACACCACTATTATTAAAGGAAAACTATAAATCATACCTACAACTCTATACTTTCTAAATAACAAATTTTTAACCCTTAAAATAACCAACCAAAAACTTAAAGATAAAACTCTTAAAAACATTAAAAATATAATTACAATCACATAAATACCAAAACTCTTCAAAAACTCCATCAATAAAATAATTTTAACAAAAAAACCAACTCTAAAAGGTATATTCATAAATACCAACACCAATTCCCAGCTAAAACCCAACAAACCTTCATTCTTATCAAATTTATAAATCAAAAATATTATCAAAATTAAATAATAAAAAAACAAATACAATACATTAAAAAAAGACATCACTAAACCCAATACAACCCACCTAAAAGATTCAACAGTAGAAATCAACAATAACTTCTTAAAAGACTTTAACACAAACAATTGAAACAAACACACCAATAGACCAATTAACAAAAAATAAACTATATTTAAATAAAACAATTGCAAAAAAACCAATAAGAAAGGCAACTTATGAATTGTTAAAAATCATACCAAATTAAAACCAAACATGCCCTCAATAACCTTAAACAACCAAAAATGAAAAGGAGCCATCCCAATCTTAAATATCATAATCAACATAGGCAAAAAACCACCAAAATATAATAATAAAAAAACTAAACCAAGACTTTCCTGCAAAACAAAATAATTAAAAATTCTTCTATATCTTAAAAATTTCTTATTTATAAAAACAATCAACAAAGTCATAATCAAAAAAACCCTTCATCAAAAAAAAATATTATCTACTAACAAAACAAATATACTCATCATTAAAACCATAAAAAAAAAAAACATATACAATAACGAGCAGGAACACCTAATATAAGTTTAGAAGACTTAAACAACTCATTAGTTAATATTATATCTTTTGCTCTTAAAACAAACACATTTCTTATGCTATATTAACCAAGATGTGAACAACATTTTTAGATTAAAAATCTAACACTTTAAACTTAAGTTAACACCCTACTATTCATTTAAATACAAATAAATCAAACGAGAAAAAATATAACTTTGAATAAAAAAAACAAAACACTCCATCATAATAGCTAAAACCATTAACCAAACATAACCATCACCTAACACTCCCTCAATCCTTATATACAAAAAACCTACAATTAAATGACCCACCATCACATTAACTGTTAAACGAATAGTTAAGGCCATAGGACGAGACAATTCCCTAACCACCTCTACTATCAATATTCTAAAAGTTTTCAAAAATTTATCTCCAGATTTACTTAAATAAACAGAAACCTTCATTCTTGAAATCATAACTAAAACCGTAGTCAATCAAGCCATCAAAGCATACAATAAAGTAAACTCCAGCATACCACAAACACAAAAAGAATATGAAAAATAACCACCAAAACAAAATAATAACAAAACAATAAAAGTAAAAAAAGAAATCATATAGCTCATAGAATAATTCAAACCATAACTAAAAACATTTAATAATACAAACAAAAAATTTTTAAAAAATCCACTTAATATCCCCTCCTCAAAATAAAAAACATATTGCAATAAAAAAACCAACAAAAACACATCTAACAAAAAAACCTGATTAATTCCTACAACAAACCAACAACAAAAAAAAAAAACAAATAAATCAAAGAAACTGGTAAAAATTTAAATCAAAACATCTTCATCATTAAATCATAACGATAACGTGGATAAGATCTACGAACAAAAATCATCAAAGAAAACATAAAATAAACCATCAACAAAGAAAAACCAAAAAACAAAACAGAATATAAAACACAAAAAAAAATCAAACTCCCATATTCTCTCAAAAACAACAAAACAAAAGCCACCCTTCCAAACTCCACATTATATCCTCTCACCAATTCTCTTTCCCCCTCGGCAAAATCAAAAGGAGCCCGATTCAACTCAGCAATTAATATAATCAAAAAAGGAAAATACATAAATAACATTAATAATTCAAAACCTTCCTTAAACATCAACAAACCCAATACAAACATAACAGATAATAAATAAATAGAAAAAGCAATTTCATAAGAAACCCTTTGACTTCTCGCTCGCAAAGCCCCGATCATCCTATACTTAGACTTACTAATATAACCACTAATTATGATCGAATAAACTCTAAAACCCAACAAGCACAAAAAAAACAACAAAGAATACTCCAACCTCAAAAAACTATAAAAATATGGTAACAAAAATCACTCCAAATACATCAAAACAAAAGATAAACCCGGCACCAATAAAAATACCAAATCAGAAGTAAACAGAGGCAAGATCTGTTCCTTCTTCAACAATTTAATTCCATCTAACAACGCCTGCAAAACTCCTATAAAACTCACTTTAATAGGACCTAGTCGAATTTGTCTACTTCCTAATAAATGACGCTCATATAAAGTAATAAAAGCTACAGACTGCAAAATAAAAATCATTATTAAAAAAATCATAAAAAAAAACATCATCAACAAGAATAACTAAATCTTTAGATTTACAATCTAATATTTTAACAATTAAAATAAATTCTTATAACTAAGAGTAAACCTCCTGATCAACAATCAATAATTCTCAATTTAAACTAACTCCTAAAACCAAAAGGAAAAATCCTTATAAAGTGTTTTCAAAACACTCTAAAATAGTTTAATATTAGATTCAGGTTCCCCTAAATCTACTTTACTACAACTTACTCCCCTGTGGACAATTGATGGATGATTTGTACCATTTCTAAATACTCTTCAAAAAGATATAAAAACTTTCTTACTGTCTTTTACAATTTCATACTAATACTAATTTAATAATCCACAATTCAAAATATTGTAGGTCAAATTAACTTAATCATAAACTAAATATATATCTATTTTTACAGCCAAAAACCTAAAATCCTAAACCTTAAGCTTAAAATAAACGATCATACATAAGCCAAAAAATCAAGTAGTTAATGAGGGTTCTCAATTATCACTCAACCTCCAAAGATAATTTAGAAAATCTGCCAATATTCTCTCAGTTTAAATACCACTTTACTCCTGAACATTTAATTTTTCACTAATTAGGTACTAATCTAATTCGCCTCCAAAATCTTAATGACATAAAAACCTCTAAATACAAATTTTAATTTTACCTAAAATTCATAAAACCAACAAAAAAAATTTCATGCCACAACAAAAATAAAGATTAAATTTCATTAGTATAGCCGATTATTCTGGAACTAATATTATACAAACAATTAATTGCCGGGGTAAAATAATATTGCCCACTTAACAAATTAAATTTAAATAATAACATTTTAACCATTAACAAACCATAATCAAATTTAAAATCCATAAAAGAAACCCTTACAAGATATTCAAAACCATTTTATTGAAAATAAAATATACAAATTATACTATTATCTCATATAGACTAACCATTTTTAATTTTGAAAATTAATAGTTTCACTTAACTTAAATCTACAAAAAACTCTCAAATCACTCCCATAAAACTTCACACCACCAACCATAATTACAACACCCGAAATCCTAGAAACCACCGAATGACACATAAAAAAAAAAAACATCATCCCATTAAAAACCTCAAAAAACTTCACAAAAACCCTCATCATTAAAAATTCTAAAGAAATCAAAACAAAAATAAAACGATACCACTTAAAAATCAACATTAACAATCTAACAAAAAAAAAAATAATCTAAACTCTTCGTAAAGCCCCAGAAAAACTTAAATAATAACTAACAAATCTTATAAAAAACAAAAGAACAACAACCAAATAAAACAACAAAAAAAAATTCAACTCATAATAAAAAACAGTTAACCCCCTAAAACCAACAAAAAAAAAACCTTCAAACAAATTAAAACACAACAAAGTTAAAATCAACCCCACAAATCAAAAATAAACACCAAATTCTAAAAAACTCGACAAACTAGAAAAATAAACTAAAATCACAAAAATCCCACTCAAAAAAAGCATACAAACAAAATAAGAATATCATACATATCCCACAAAAGACATCACAGGCATACAAAACAACATTGAAAAAATCAAAAAAAAACTCCTTTTAATTGGATCATTATTCATATAACTCATCACACTAAAAAACAAAGATAATAATAACATAAAACTCACAGAACTCCTTACCTATTCATTGTAAATGAATTATTCTTAATAAACTACAAATTCAACCTCAGTAACAAATCTCAGCAACCCAAACACTACATTTTATAATAAACTATATACTG